AAAAAGAATAAATAAGACGATATTCGCCCTCCCCCTACATATTTAATTTCTTCTCCTATACAAAAACCAGCAAGACCTACCCCATTGGTAATTCCATCAATGACACCCTTATCGAAAAACTGCGTTAGTTCGGTTAATCCTCTTATACCCAGGGTAAAGACCCTAGTATAGAAAATATCTATATAACCGCGATTATATGACCAACTGTATATCTTTTTTTTTACTTGATCCAAAAAATACTTTTTCGGACTCTCTTTTACAAGGGAATTTTTTAAATATAAATTCTGAAAAAAAGAATAAGCAGATCCATAGAAGATATATGCTATGAATAGACCAAACATAGCTAGACTTACAGAAGAAATTGCATTAGTGATAAATTCATATGAATTTATGGAAGAATTAGAACTTTCCTGGAAAAAGCTTATTGAGGGAGTTAACCACTTTGATAATATGGTTAACTCCGCTATTCCATTATCCATTACTCCATTATCAAAATGGATTCCTATGGATCCAATGAACAAAGTAAAAAGCAGTAATATAAAAAGAGGGAATAGCATAGTATTTCCCGTTTCATGAGGATAGACAAAAGTGTTTTTAACCCCAAAGGAAGTACTAAAGGACCCTATCCTATTTCTTGTATTACCATGAATTTTGGATATATTTTGTGAAAAAAAAGAAACTCCACTCTTCGTTGTTGATAAAATGAAATCTCTATTCACTCCTTTGGGTATCCTTTTTCCCCATAAGGATATTGAATACAACGAGCCCTCTTTAGTGCTACTGTAATTTTGAAAATGAACACGCAGGTACCCATCAAAAGTAAGTAAATATATCCGAAACATATAAAACGCAGTTAATCCTGCAGTAAAAGAGGCTATTATTCCAAAAAAGGGTGAATACAACCAACTATTACTAAGGATTTCATCTTTGGACCAGAAGCAAGCAAGAGGTGGAATACCACAAAGAGAAAGCGTACCCCATAAAAAAGTAGTTCTTGTAATTGGAACGTATTTTCTTAAACCACCCATAAGAACCATATTCTGACTTTTATCTGGTGAATATCCAACAAGAGGTTCCATTGAATGAATAACGGATCCGGATCCCAAGAACAATAAAGCTTTCGAATAAGCATGAGTGATCAAATGGAATAAAGCAGCTTGATAAGAACCTATACCTAGAGCTAACATCATATAACCCAATTGAGACATTGTAGAATAGGCTAAGCTTCTTTTAATATCTCTCTGAGCAAGAGCTAAAGTAGCTCCTAAGAAGAGTGTTATTGTACCTACTAAAGAAATGAAACTCATTATTAAAGGTAGGGATATGAAAAGAGGAAGAAGTCGAGCTAGAAGAAAAATCCCCGCAGCAACCATAGTTGCTGCGTGTATAAGAGCCGAAATGGGAGTGGGTCCTTCCATAGCATCGGGTAACCATACGTGAAGAGGGAATTGTGCAGATTTTGCAACTGCACCAAGGAATAATAAAAAAGCACACAAAGTAGTAAGTAAGGAATTAATCCCATTATTAGGAATCCAGTTATTAGCTATTTTGAACAAATCCCGAAACTCTAAACTACCTGTTATCCAAAAAAAACCTAAAATTCCTAATAACAGACCAAAATCCCCTACACGATTAGTTACAAAAGCTTTTTGACAAGCACTCGCTGCAATTGGCCGTGTAAACCAAAAGCCTATCAATAAATAGGAACACATTCCCACAAGTTCCCAAAAAAAATAAATTTGTATCAAATTGGAACTAGTAACCAATCCCAACATGGAAGTATTGAAAAAACTTATATAAACAAAAAATCTCAAATATCCTTCATCGTGAGACATATAATCGTCACTATAAATAAGAACGAGGATTCCTACTGTAGTAATTAGTATTAACATAATAGAAGTAAGCGGGTCGATCAAGTATCCAAATTCTAAGGAAAAATCATTATTGACGGTCCAAGACCATAGATATTGATAGATAGAACTTCCATTTATTTGTTGAATAGATAGGTGAACTGAGAATACCATAGCTATACTTAAGAGTAAAACACTAGGAAAAGCCCATATGCGACGAAGATTTTTTGTTGCTGTCGGAATAAGAATAAGTCCAAACCCCATTGACATAATAACTGGAAGTGGGAGAAGAGGGATTACCCATGCATATTGATATGTATGTTCCATAAGAAAAGAAATGGAAATTTTTACTTCAATTTTTTTATAAAATAAAATTGTTTCCGATTCACCAAACCAATTCTTATCTCTTTCTGAAGGAATAAAAAAAAAAAAAAGAATAAGACAAAATACTGGAATTCTTCATTTTTCCAAATTTCTCTCATTGAAATAATCAAAAATGAAGAATGGGTTTACTTGGTTAAATTCAAAAAGTTAATCAAATAACTTTGTTACTTAGTTATTATCTAAAGAAGGATATTTATTAAAATATAAAAAAGGATTGAATCATTTTACTTTCTATTCATTTTTTTATTCATTTTTGTATTTCTTTCTATTACAATGAAGATGAAGCAACTCTCATGTTTCGTAACTGATTGATTGAATTCCAATGAAAACCTATGTTTATAGGAAATTCTCGAATATTCCTTACTTCATATAGAACTGAAATCCTAATGACTAGAATTACCTAAGTTTTAGAATGTCTTGTTTAAGAGACTAACTATTTTTTTTTTGTTTTGATTGGAATTCAATTATGGAATACCATTCTGAACTTAATTAACTATTTGAATTTTCCCTTCCTTTTATCCCCCCATCTTATATGGGGGATAGACCCCCGTACCATATATCTATATATGAATTATACTTGATATATAAATTGATTTAAATAGAAAACCTTTGTATATATTCTATATTATTAAAACAAAATCCAAAATATATATGAAAAATATGCTAAATGAAAAATATGCTAAAAAATTCTTGTCTTATCCGCATTAGAGAAAATGAAATAAAAAAGAATTCAGAATTTCAGTTCAGTATCTAAGTATAAATACTAAGAAAAAGCAGAAAGAAGGATTGATTTGCGGCAATAGATGTCTTTCACATACAACTAGAAAAAAGTAATCTCCTTTTTAAATGGCAGTTCCAAAAAAACGTACTTCGATGTCAAAAAAGCGTATTCGTAAAAATCTTTGGAAGAAAAAGACTTATTTTTCCATAGTACAATCTTATTCTTTAGCAAAATCAAGATCATTTTCCAGCGGCAGCAAGCATCCAAAACCAAAGGGTTTTTCTGGGCAACAAACAAATAATCTGGTTTTGGAATAATTTGAATTGACCTATCCAAAAGAAATTCCAATTATTTAATATGAATAATTCGGATTAATTAATGAATGTACTTTTATGTGTCGAATTCCTCGGTACAATATTCTTAGAACTAACCCCTCTGATATATAGAACAAAAGTTTTTGCTATACTGTGTCCTAAGTATTCTTTTCCTATCAACGAACTTTTCATAATAGAATCCTCATAATAAAATATGAGGATTCTATTATGAAAAGTAGAGTATTCTTGCAATAGGACTTACAACTTCTACCTATCTTATCCAAAATCCACAAATAAATTGGTTTAGGCTTGGTAAATCGTATTAATAAGAGAATAAAGGCTTTCATTCTAGAAATTTTGCTAAAATCCAAAATTCTTTGTATTTAATGATGAAATTCTAGAAATTCTAATGGATAGATAGAAAAGGTTTTTTGGATTTTGTCCATTGCATTGAAAGATTTGAAATAATTTCAATGAGAAACTAATTAGAAAAAAATTAGTTCTATATTGCAACTGAGAAAAAACAGTTCCAACTCTTTCAAGCTTTGTTTCTATTGAGCAAAGCAAGAGTTTTTTGTTAAAAAAATCCGCAACGATACTACCAAACGAAGTCTATTTTAATGAAGATTCTAATGTTCCTAAATTCTATGGACTCTCCCAATCTCGACGATTTGCCAGAGAATAACTATTATTCTTTTAAGTTCCCTATTATTTCAAGTTAGCCGCCATGGTGAAATTGGTAGACACGCTGCTCTTAGGAAGCAGTGCTCAAGCATCTCGGTTCGAGTCCGAGTGGCGGCATTCTCGAAAAAGAATACAATAGATTAGAAAATGGATTCAATTCGAAATTTCCTATTTTGTAATGGGACCTTCTCCTTATGCTATTTGCAACTTTAGAACATATACTAACTCATATCTCTTTCTCAACTATTTCAATTGTGATTACGATTCATTTGATAACCTTATTAGTTCGTGAACTTGGGGGATTACATGATTCGTCAGAAAAAGGAATGATAGCAACTTTTTTATCTATAACAGGATTCTTAGTTTCTCGTTGGGCTTCTTCGGGACATTTTCCATTAAGTAATTTATATGAGTCATTGATCTTCCTTTCATGGGCTCTGTATATTCTTCATACGATTCCTAAGATACAGAACTCTAAAAATGATTTAAGCACAATAACTACGCCAAGTACTATTTTAACGCAAGGCTTTGCCACGTCGGGTCTTTTAACTGAAATGCATCAATCCACAATACTAGTACCTGCTCTACAATCTCAGTGGTTAATGATGCATGTCAGTATGATGTTACTAAGCTATGCAACTCTTTTGTGCGGATCCTTATTATCCGCCGCTCTTCTAATCATTAAATTTCGAAAGAATTTCGATTTCTTTTCTAAAAAGAAAAAAAATGTTTTACTTAAAACATTTTTCTTTAGTGAGTTTAGTGAGATTGAATATTTCTATGCAAAAAGAAGTGCTTTAAAAAACACCTCTTTTCCTTCATTTTCAAATTATTACAAATATCAATTAACTGAGCGTTTGGATTCTTGGAGTTATCGTGTCATTAGCCTAGGGTTTACCCTTTTAACCATAGGTATTCTTTGTGGAGCAGTATGGGCTAATGAGGCGTGGGGATCCTATTGGAATTGGGATCCTAAGGAAACTTGGGCATTTATTACTTGGACCATATTCGCAATTTATTTACATAGTAGAACAAATCCAAATTGGAAGGGTACGAATTCCGCACTTGTAGCTTCAATAGGATTTCTTATAATTTGGATCTGCTATTTTGGTATCAATCTATTAGGAATAGGTTTACATAGTTATGGTTCATTTACATTACCATCTAAATGATTACATAACATAAAACCTTCATGAAATGAAAGTTTTTCCATTTTTGTTTGATTTGAGAACCCCTTGAACGCCTTCTCAAAGGGTTCTCAAAAATTCGAGATATATCTAATTAGACTTAGACTTTTTTACTTTTTTCTGAATTATTTGGTTTTTCCACTATGGAATATAGAGTATAGAGCGGACTAGTTAAAAAAAAAAATCCTATTTAGGATAATAATTGGATAAGAGAGCCTCTACCCTGTCAACGGATAGCGAGAGAACAAAATCTGGATAAATACCAATTCCTATTACTGGTAAAAAGATACAGATTAAAAGAAAGAGTTCTCGCGGTCCAGAATCCACAAAATTTGCGTTTGGAACATGAAATAGCTTGTATCCATAGAACATCTGGCGTAACATAGATAATAAATAAATAGGAGTTAATATCATTCCAATTGCCATTACAAAAGTAATTAGCATTTTTGGCATTAACAGAAATTTGGGACTAGTAATTAGTCCAAAAAATACTACTAATTCTGCAACAAAACCGCTCATTCCTGGTAAGGCAAGAGAAGCCATTGAAAAGCTACTAAACATGGTAAAAATTTTCGGCATTGGGATAGATATCCCCCCCAGTTCTTCGAGATAAACAAGACGCATTCTATCACAAGCCGTTCCCGCCAAGAAAAAAAGTGTAGCACCAATAAATCCATGGGATAGTATTTGTAAAATAGCTCCATTGAGTCCAATGTTGGTTATGGAACCAATTCCTATAATTATGAAACCCATGTGAGATACGGAGGAATAGGCTATTCTTTTTTTGAAATTTCGTTGACCAAGAGAAGTTGAAGCTGCATAGATTATTTGCATCGCTCCTATTATTACCAACCAGGGGGAAAATAGATAATGAGCATGAGGTAACAATTCCATATTGATCCGAATCAATCCGTATGCTCCCATCTTTAATAGGATTCCCGCTAAAAGCATACATGTACTGTAATGCGCTTCCCCATGGGTATCTGGTAACCACGTATGTAGGGGTATAATTGGCAATTTGACAGCATAAGCAATAAGGAAGCCCAAATAAAATAGTATTTCCAATGTTGCAGGGTATGATCGATTAATTAATCTTTCCAAATCTAATCTTGGTTCGTTGGAACCATATAAGCCCATACCTAGAACTCCGATTAAGAAAAAAATGGAACCGCCTGCAGTATACAAAATAAACTTTGTAGCTGAATACAGACGCCTCTTTCCCCCCCACATGGATAAAAGTAAGTAAACAGGAATTAATTCTAACTCCCACATGATAAAAAAAAGTAAAAGGTCTCGCGAAGAAAATAATCCTATTTGACCACTATACATTGCTAGCATCAGGAAATAGAATAATCGCGAATTCCGGGTAACCGGCCAAGCTGCTAAAGTAGCTAAAGTAGTGATAAATCCTGTCAATAAAATAGATCCTAATGAAAGTCCATCGATTCCCAATCTCCAGTGGAAATCAAAGACATCTATCCATTTAGAATCCTCCTTTAATTGGATTAAGGGATCCTCCAATTGGAAATGATAACAGAATGCATAAGTCATTAGAAGGAATTCTAATAAACAAATAGATATAGTATACCACCTAACGATTTTGTTTCCCCTATGAGGTAAAAAGAAAATTAATGAACCTGCAAATATCGGCAAAACAACAAGTATTGTTAACCAAGGAAAATAACTCATGATAAAGTGATAAAGACAAGATACGTTTTGACCAGAAAAGCCCGTGCTCGCTTATTTCGAGCACAGGCTTCTTCGGTAAAGAGGAATCAGACGATTCAAGTGGAGTTTTTTGTAACGTATCAATAAGATAGAGCCATGCTGCGGGTTGTTTCAGGCCCTAAATAAACGCGGACACTTAAAAAATCTGTTGGGCAGGCAGATTCGCATCTCTTACAACCCACACAATCTTCGGTTCTCGGGGCAGAAGCAATTTGCTTGGCTTTACACCCATCCCAGGGTATCATTTCTAATACATCTGTTGGACAAGCTCGTACACATTGAGTGCATCCTATACATGTATCATAAATTTTTACGGAATGTGACATTGGATCTATAAATTTTCCTTTTCAACATAAAAATTTTCGATCTGGTAAAAATGAAATTAGTACTATATGAGTCATATGTATTGTAGGCACCAGACGAAGCAATGGTTTATCCAAACTTCAACAAATAAATAATGCAATATATTTCTTAATCCGTTTGTGAGAAAGCGTGAAAAGAGCCAAGAGACTTGAATTTTGGGCTTCAACAATCATAATTATACGAATTGTACATACGAATTCGAACTAGCCAATAAATTGGCTATCGTCTTTTCAATATAAATTATTGCAATATTCAAATTGCAATATCAATGAATTGCAAAAATTCAATAAGTAAAAAAGAATACTATACAATAACCTACTCAAAAAATAGATATTCTAAAATAATAAAATAATAAGAAAATAGTATTCGATTTCTATTCATCTTAATATTTGAATTTTATATTATCATTATATGTGCGCCTTTGTTTATTTGTTTAGAGGATTCTATGTCTAATTATTCAAAAGTCTAATTATTCAAAAAATTAGATTGATTGATACGAGTTGATTTCCTGTTACGATGGATGGAAGAAAGAATGGATAGTCCAATAGCTGCTTCAGCAGCCGCAAGGGCTATAACAAAAATTGCGAAAATGTCTCCTTTTAATTGGCGACTATCAAATAGATCAGAAAATGTTACGAGATTTAGATTAATTGAATTCAGTATAAGTTCAAGACATATTAGAGCTCTAACCATGTTTCGGCTTGTGATCAATCCATAGATACCAATCGAAAATAAATAGACACTCAAAAAAAGTACATGCTCAAACATCATTAACTAACTCCTTATCAATCTCGATTCATTTCAATATGAGGACAAGAATTGAACCGATTCAATTAATTAGAATAGAACAATTACACAACAAAAGAGAAAAGAAGGTATTTGTTGGCAGTAGATGGGTTTTACTAAATCAAAATTGTGATTCTTTAGTTATTTATTTTAGTTACTTATTTTAGATTTGAAATTCTAAGAATTTTGACTCATTCTAAGTATTTCTTATTGCCGAGCCATAGTAATTGCACCTATTAAAGAAACTAGAAGAATTATGGAAATGAGTTCAAACGGAAGATAAAAATCAGTTGCTAAATGAATCCCAATTTGTTGAACGTTATTTATGAGACCCTGTTCTACTATTTGGTTTGATCTTGTAGTCCAAAGAATTCCATACCATGACGTATCTGGGATAGTAGTCATTAGTGAAAAAAGAATAGTTATACAAACGAGTGAAGTGAACCCATCTCCAATAGTCCAATAATTCTTATTTTTAGACCATTCTGAGCCATCTATGAACATTACGGCAAATATGATCAAGACATTTATGGCTCCCACATAAATAAGAAGTTGTGCGACAGCTACAAAGTAGGAATTCAATAAAATATAGAATAAGGATATACAAATAAGAACTAATCCCAGCGAAAAGGCAGAATAAATTGGGTTGGTAAGTAATACTACTCCTATGCCCCCTAGTAGAAGAAAAAATTCCCCAAATAGCACAAGAATCTCATGTATTGGTCCAGGTAAATCCATTATGGATAAGAATAAATTAATAGTATAAAATTTTTCATGAACTGACTAAAACTAAAAGATTCAAGGAAGGAAAAAGGGATTAGGATATTTTTTGTATATAAGTTGTATAGTTAGAAATCACATCACGAAAATCTACTCTCATTTTAAATCAGGAATAATTTGCAATAAGCAGTAGTTATTCGTTTTTCTTTATAGTTAGTAAAGAACTATTGGATTTTTCTAACAAAAAAGAAAAATCCTAGTAATTAGTAATCGTTCTTGAATTCAAAGATTTTTCTTCGTCTATTTTACTTTGAGTCGAATTCCTAATTGTTTGAATTGTGTAATCTCCCATTATGGAGATTGGTAACCGACTCAAAGCAATTTGATTGTAATTCAATTCATGACGATCATAAGTAGAAAGTTCATATTCTTCAGTCATTGATAAACAGCTTGTCGGACAGTACTCAACACAATTACCACAAAATATACAAACTCCAAAATCAATACTATAATTAAGCAATTGTTTCCTTTTAATATCCTTTTCAAATCTCCAATCCACAAGGGGTAGATCTATCGGGCATACGCGAACACATACTTCACAAGCAATACATTTATCAAATTCAAAGTGGATTCGCCCCCGGAAACGCTCCGATGTAATTGATTTTTCATAAGGGTAGTGAATCGTTATAGGTAAACGATTTGTGTGGGATAAGGTAATTATGAAACTTTGACCAATGTACCTTGCAGCGCGTATTGTTTGTTGACCATAACTCATGAACCCAGTTACCATAGGGAACATATTATAAATATCTATGAAAAAGGTATGTTTCTTTCTCTTGTTTGAGAGAATTTTTGTGTTGAAAATATTCTTACTATTATTGTATTATCTTATTTATAGTGAAAATTCTCTTATTTATAGTGAAACAAGTTGGGAAGAAGTTGTTAATAAGAGATTGCCCAGGGAAATAGGTAAAAGAAATTTCCATCCAAGATTTAATAACTGATCCATTCTCATCCTGGGTAAAGTCCATCTTATTGTGATAGAAATGAAGAGAAATAAATAAGCTTTAGTTAATGTAATAAAGATACCCATTGTCATTTCCAAAATTCCAACCATTTTATTCATTTGGAAAAATCCAAAAAAGGATATATAGGGAATAGATAAATTCCACCCGCCTAAGTAGAGAACTGTTACAAATAAAGAGGAAACTAATAAATTTAGGTAAGAAACAAGATAAAATAAACCATATTTGATACCGGAATATTCGGTTTGATAACCTGCTACTAATTCTTCCTCTGCTTCTGGTAAATCAAAGGGTAATCTTTCACATTCTGCCAAAGAAGAAATTAGAAAAACCAGAAAACCTATAGGCTGACGCCAAAGATTCCATCCAAAAAAACCATATTTTGACTGTGCTTCAACTATATCAACTGTACTTGAACTGTTAGATAATCATAGTCGATGATAACATCACAGTTCCCACCGCTATTCCAAAACCGTACATGAAACCTTAGCTTCATACGGCTTCTCTATGATCAGAAAAAAGGAAAGGGTTGTTTCATTTCGGTATTATCCCCCTGGGCATAGATAGAATTAGGTAAGATAAAATCGATTGGAAAGTCCTAAATTAGACCAAAGGAATTCCGTCTGCTAGAATAAGAAAAAGCGCTTCCGAATTGATCTCGTCCTTTATAATATAATGAGAATTTTTCTTTGTTCAGCAATAACTTAATCTTGGAATAAAACACTCGTTATAGCAATTAATAAATGAAAAGAATTGGGCATTAGTTCATGAGGAATTCTGTATGAATATGAATAGAGGAAGGAAAGAATAAATAAAGATCTTTTTTTTGTATTGCATTCCATATCTTTTGTCCTATTCTTCTTTCCCCCGGGAGGGGTACTTAAAAAGAAAAAAGGAATAAAGGGTTAATTCGTTCTTGATAGCCATTTCCTTAACAAGTGAATGGGAACATACTCTGGATCGGAATCCGAAGAAAGTACTACTTGATCATTTCTACCAATTTCAAGTCCTTATTATGATTCCTTTTATGAGGAAAAATCTCTAATGCCTTAGATTTCCTCATTACTAATCCTTTATGTACTTTAGTGTTCCTAACCCCTCACTAACTTTTGATGGATTCCTCTTATGATTATAAGTTATAGTAATAACTAGGAATATTCTAGTAATGGAATTCCATATCGCGAATCCTTTATTTTTGCCCGCTTCAAGATATGATGACTAATCAAAAAATCTCAACCTTGGGGTAAAGAGTTTACACTGCTTATGTTTACTTCAACTTTTTTCTTGTACGTAGGAAATGAGATTTTTTCTTTTTACTACAAATTAATAAGCTGTTTTGTTTCACTCATATAGCTATCTAGTTTAACTTACCAACCCGAATATAGAATAAGAAAAGGAAGATAAATATTCAATGGATTTTAGAGGAAAAAGATCCTATTTTAACGAATCACACGTAGAGATATTGCTAGCACACAAAAAGTTAATGGTATTTCATAACTAATAGATTGAGCAGCAGCTCGTAGACCGCCTAAAAAAGAATATTTATTATTTGAGCTATATCCTGCCATAAGAAGACCAATAGGAGCAATACTTGAAATGGCAATCCATAAAAAAACACCAATACTAAGATCGGCTAAAACAAAACGATATCCTAAAGGGATAACTAAAAAACTTAATAAAATTGATATGACTGCTATAGAGGGTCCAATGCTAAATAAAGGAATATCTCCTCGGGATGGCAGGATATCCTCCTTAAAAAGTAGCTTAGTTCCATCGGCTATAGCTTGAAGCAGTCCCAGGGGGCCAGCATATTCAGGACCAATACGTTGTTGTATCGATGCGGATATTTCTCTTTCTAACCACACAATTACCAGTACTTCTATTGTGATTCCCAGTAGGAGGGTCAAAATAGGTAGAATCCATATCAGTCCATAGACTTCTTTTAATAATTCCGATTTCGAAAAAGAATTGATAGTTTCTACCTCTACCCTATCTATTATCATTTCAACGATCAACTTCCCCCATAATGATATCTATACTACCTAATATCGTCATGATATCAGCCAATTTCATTTTTTTAACTAGTTGAGGAAGAATTTGCAAATTAATAAAACCAGGTGGACGAATTTTCCATCTCCAGGGGAAAAGACTATCATCTCCTACCAGATAAATTCCTAATTCACCTTTTGGAGCTTCCACTCTTACATAAAGCTCTTGCTTTGACAATTCAAAATTGGGCGAAGGTTTTTTACCAAGAAATCGATATTCAAAATCATTCCATTCGGAATTCTTTGCTTTCTTAAAGCGTCGGACTTCTAAATTCTCATAAGGACCCCCAGGAATTTTCTCTACAGCCTGTTGAATAATTTTGATGGATTCCCTCATTTCACCCATTCGTACTAAATAGCGAGCTAATGAATCCCCTTCTTTTTGCCATTGGATTTTCCAATCAAATTGGTTGTAAGACTCATAAGGATCAACTTTACGAAGATCCCATTGTATTCCAGAAGCTCGTAACATCGGTCCCGATAAGCCCCAATTTACTGCTTCTTCTCCGCTAATAAAACCGACTCCTTCAACTCGTTCCATAAAAATGGGATTCTGTGTAATAAGTTGTTGATATTCAACAACTCCTCGTAAAAAATAATCACAGAAATCTAAACATTTATCGATCCATCCATAAGGTAGATCGGCGGCTACTCCTCCGATGCGAAAGTAATTATGCATCATTCGCATACCTGTAGCAGCTTCAAATAGATCGTATATCAATTCTCTCTCTCTAAAAATATAGAAAAAAGGAGTCTGTGCGCCGAGATCTGCCATAAAAGGTCCAAGCCATAACAAGTGAGAAGCTATACGGCTCAACTCTAACATAATTACCCTAATATAGCTGGCTCTTTGGGGTATTTGAATATTCTCCAAGAATTCTGGTGCATTTACCGTTATTGCTTCTGTAAACATAGTAGCTAAATAATCCCACCGTGTTACATAAGGTAAGTATTGTATAATAGTTCGGTTTTCCGCGATTTTTTCCATTCCTCTGTGTAAATACCCTAATATGGGTTCACAATCAATAACATCTTCACCATCGAGAGTAACGATCAGTCGAAGAACACCATGCATTGATGGGTGGTGAGGGCCCATATTGACTATCATGAGATCTTTTCTTGTAAGCGGTAGACTCATATCCTTTCTTCCTTAATTCATTATTCCATGAAAATGGATTATTCCATGAATTCCTCAAAACGAGGCTCATCAAAATGAAAAATCTAAGACTACTATAAGACTACTAATAAAATAAGAAAAAAATTCGAACGATTAAATTACTTCTCCCTAATATCCAACTGACTGATTAATTTCTTATAACGTACTCTATTTTTCTTTGCCAAATAAGCTAGCAAACGTTGACGTTTTCCCAAAAGTCTTCGTAGACCTCTTTCCGATGAAAAATCTTTTTTGTGTAATTCCAAATGTGAAGCAAGTCTCCGTATCTTATTGGTGAAACTGAATACTTGAAATTCAACAGAACCCCTGTTTTCTTCTTTTTCTTCTTTAACCATAAATCCAAAAATTTTTCTACCTCCTTTCTTTTTCTTGTATTTTTCTGATCAGGAAAAATACAAAATTATGTCAGTTATTTTGAAGTTATTCTAATCTCGTACACACAAAAATTTGCAATTATTCATCTACTACTGGAATTTGGATTTATTTTATCGATGCAAATTGGATTTGGATAGAAGGGTACATTCTTTTATTTTAGATAGAAGAAATGTTTCTTCTATCTAAAATAAAAGAATTTTGCTGATTTATTTATTGCTATATCCAATTTATGGAATTGATACACCATTTAATTGATATCGTTTAGCAAAATGAAACACAGCATATGCATCCATCTTTCGGCTCGAGAATTTCACGGGATAGAGATATGGTATAAGAAATAGGCTATTAAGTAACTCTAAATGAATTGTGGATACATCTGTATCCTTAACATACTGAAACGACTGCCATTATTCGTATCAAACCAATAGCGATTCATACAAGCTAAATCTTCTAATCAATGGTGGGCCAATAATGAATTTTTTTGCATATGTATTAAGACGCTTGGCCTGATTTCGAAATTGTCCAGAGTTTTTTATGTTGTTTTCATTGCAAAATGATGGATCTCCTTCCGTAACTTTCCAATTACGAGTACGAGAATTGAAAGACATGAAAATTCTCAATTCTCTACGGCGTCTAGGAGATAGATAGAATATTTTCAGGAACAAGAAAATCAGAAGAATCTTTCTCTCTATTCACTACCATTCCTCGTCTTCGACTTCTATTAGTTTCTTTTCTTCTTTAATGCAATAGCTATAGTTTGATATAGAATCCATTTCTCAAAGTAATGGAAACCATTCTCTTATAGGAAATGCTTCGAAAATCGCTATTCCATCTTTTAGGTATCGTGAAAAGTGATACCTGTGAAGATCGTGCATTTCAGTCACATTCAGATCCGTTTTTCGAGTCCATGATATAACCAAATTGGATGGATCTTCCACCCGTTTAGCTAAGAAAGAATAGATGCAGAGGTGGATAATAGATCGATATGAAGATCATGAGCTGCCCCATAATGAAACCGCCAGTAGTCGCGAATATCTCCTTCTTCCCTAATCCAAGATTGGAGAAAGAAGATCTAAGAGGGACCTATGGAGAATGTGGTCAGAAATCCATAATAGAGTCCGACCACAACGACCGAATTAATTATCCTCATCGAGAAACTTAGACTACTAAGTAGAAAAGATTTGAAAATCATGGCATGGGTCTCCTTTTTTTCTTTCTTTAGAGTTTTCTATATGCACAATTTCTCGATGTTTCGATGAGAATTTCTTGACTTTCCATATATAGAAAGAGATAGACTATAAATGACATCTCTTATGTAAATAAGACCAAAGGGATGGATATTAAATGATAGGAAGTGCTAGGAAGTGAAATAGAATGAAATAGAGCCACTTTGGGCTTCCCTATGAAATGAGGCATGGAACGGAGTCACTACGAAGAAATTCCGGGAGTTACGAAAGAAGCTTCGGACTCATATTGTTCATGGGTTGAGAGCGGGAGTTGAACTCTAGGAGATCGAATCTCCCCTTGTTCCTCAGTAGCTCAGTGGTAGAGCGGTCGGCTGTTAACTGACTGGTCGTAGGTTCGAATCCTACTTGGGGAGATTTGATTCATTCTTTAATGTAAGAATAAAGAATTGAA